TTTGATAAAAAAACAACAAAAGAAGGGGTCAAGTCAAATAGTCTTCTTCAAAATCTACATACTATGGCTAGGAATGTGGTACTAAGGAATTCCCGGCATCTCGTAGAATAGAAATAGAAAAAGAGTATAAACAAACAAAAGGCTTTTTAAAATTTCATTTTTTATCAGAGATAATCATATCATATAATAATTACTAAAAAGAATTTGGTTCCTTTTACAAATTTGATGTCGATAAATCCGCGAGTCTAGAAATTCATTTCGGACAATTGAACCTTCTCGAACTGTTTCTTTTTAAGAACCAAAAAGATTTGTGCCAAAATAACAGATGCGAAGAAGAACAAAAGGCCTTGTACACGTAATGGATCTTGAAGTACTATTTCTGCATCTCCCTGACCAAATCCGCCCACATTAGGATTACTTGTCAACGGTTGATCCAATTTGATAGATTCGCCTTCTGAAATAAGAAGTTCTGGCCCCCGAGGGATAATATCAACCACTTGACGTCCATCCGATGTATCCGCTATGGTTATTTCGTATCCCCCTTTTTCTTTTCGTAGGATTTTGCTTACTATACCAGATGCTGTAGCATTATAAACTGTATTGTTACTCTTGCTCCCGTCAGGATAAATCTGGCCCCTTCCCCTGTTTCCGCCTACATAAATAGGATATTTTAAGAAGTGAATGTCTTTATTAGTAGCGGGGTCGGGGGAAAGAATAGGAAAGGTTATTTCACTATATTTCTGACCAGGAACAGGGCCTATGACAAGAATATTTTTTTGATTGGGGCGATAGCTCTGAAAAGACAGATTGCCCATCTTTTCTTTTATCTCGGGGGAAATACGATCGGGAGGGGCTAATTCAAAACCCTCTGGTAAAATAAGAACAGCCCCCACATTCAAAGCCCCCTTTTTACCATTAGCAAGAACTTGTTTCAGTTGCATATCATAAGGAATTCGAACAACTGCTTCAAATACAGTATCGGGAAGTACCGCTTGCGGAACCTCAATATCGACCGGTTTATTAGCTAAATGGCAATTGGCGCATACAATACGTCCAGTCGCTTCTCGTGGATTTTCATAACCCTGCTGTGCAAAAATGGGATATGCATTTGAAATGGATGTACGAGTTATGATATATATCATGAGCGATAAGGAAATAGATCGAGTAATCTGTTCCTTTATCCAAGAAAAAGTATTTCTAGTTTGCATGGTCCAAGCATTGATCCCAAAAATTTCTACAATAAATTGGGGTAGGTCACTAATGGAGTTTCCTATCCACGATTCTGTTATTTACTGGAATAATTTGACTGGATTAATAGAAATTAATTTCTATTTTTATAGAAATATAGGAGGAATCCGCGGGATGGCTAGAAATATAAAGTGATTTTCAACGCTTTGCTTATATACAACTGCAAAGTAAGAAACATTCTAATTGGATTAGGTAGATAATTTTTCAGTCATTCATTGAATGATAAATCACTACAAGTGACGGAGATACGCGATTTAAATAACGGAAAATCCAATATTTGAAAATTGTATCTACAATGACTGGAAAAGTGGAAACAAGGCCAGATATAATTTGATCATTATGAACAAATCCAAAATCCTTGTAGACAAAGCCAATCAGCAGTTCCCAACCATGCGGCGAATGAAATCCGATACACAAATCAGTTAATAAAAGAAGAGAAAAAGCTTTTATTGTGTCACTTAAGTTATATAGGAATTCCTGAGCCCAAGAGTTAAGAATAAAAAGTTCTTTATTACCCAAAATAGAATAACCACTTAGAATAATGAAACAGATTATATTTGTCGAGAAGTGCAAAATCGTATGAATACGACCCTCGTTGTGTATCTTGATTAATTGGATTGTTTCTTTGTGAATTCCTATACCAAGGTTTTGTAGATGTGTCTCCGAGTATTCCTTGATCATTTCCTCTAACAAAAGAAGTTCCTTTAATTCTATAAATTTTTCTAGAATACTCTTTTCTTCAATATCATTCAAAAAAGTTTCGGATTGCCTAGTATTACACCAATTAGTAACCCAAGATTCCAGACTTTTTTGAAATGAGAGAGAAATCCACCAGGGCAAAAATACTATAGATGCAAGATATAAAAGAGAAGTGAATGCTTTCTTTTTTGCCATTTTTCACTGTAATTGTTAATGAACCCATCTCATTCGTCGACTCTATGTAATCTAATATTTCTCTCACGCATCAGTTCTATTAAAAGTCTCAATTCCAACAAGTAAAAAGGGGGGGGGAATTTCCTTATTTAGAAATGGTTGATTATGTATGAGATATTTCAATTTTTTCTTATTTTTTTTTTTAATTGAGTTGTGTATATTTCGATACATATAAAAGATCCCCAAAAGAGTTTTTTTATACTTGTTCCATATATGTCTGCTTTGACTCGAATGAATGTTCTGAAGAAACCTCGATTAAGTTATGTTATATATGTTATAGAAAGATTCTTGCGTTTTTGCCCTTCTGCTGAGAAAGCATTTATTTTTCGGCTAATTTCTTAAAATACTTCAATTGGTACACGCAAGAAATAAGCCAATTCAGCAGCTTTTTGTTCCATTTCCCGTGGAGTAAAATTCTCATCAGTACGAGTCAATGGAATGGCTCCCTGGCCTCTGATATCCATATAAAGGACACGCCGAGCATAAATACCCTCTTTAACTTCTATTCTGATGGACTGAATATCTTTTATAAAAAATTGGAGGAAGACCCTCCGATTTTTTCCAGGAAATCCCCAACGAAAGATACACACTATTCCGTCTTTTCTATCAAATCGATCATAACCACTACCTACATTCCACGAAATTGTGCACCACAAATAGGAGCTAATAAAAAGACCCGCGATCCCATAGAAAGACATCACAATTCCTTGTGGAAAAAAAACTATTTGCTGAGACGGAAATAAAGATATCAAATTTCTACCAAGATAACTTGAGGTTCCAACCAACAAGAATCCTAATGAACCTAAAAAAAGGATAACAGCCCAGCAGAAATTACTTGTTTTTCGAGCCCCCGTTATAGGTTCTATCCATATATGTTCTGATCGACAACTCATACTTTATCCAGTTGCTTTTTTTTATTGAGAGAATACCCCAAATGAATTTGACTTTAGTCCTTTTGTTTCCGAAGTAACCCGCATCAACTAGTACTAGTTTGATGTGAACCTTTAGGAGTAATTCATTAAATTGGTTAGATCTAAACTAATAACATACCCTTCGTATGATCTCACTAAAGATAGCCACATGCATATAGATAGACCAACTTTACAGTTCAGCCATCCGCCGATTCGGGTCTATTTGAAAATCGCTAGAATATAGTATTTTCTGGAGACATAAGAGTTTTTCGGCGGAAGCCGCTTATACCAATTTGTCTAAATGGATATCTGTGTTATGATACAAGCGTAAATTTTGAAAAAAAAATAGATGATAATTTGTGCCATCGGCTCTAAACAATCTTGTTTTTTTGAACATGAAGAAATAAAGAAGCCATTGCGATTGCCGGAAATACTAGGCCTACTAAAGGGACCAAAACAGAGGGAAAGTTAAGAGTTGTCATAGAATGGGTACCTCGATTTACTATTTGTACCTGTTATTTTTATTTAGATTTTATATTTATTATTTATAATATAAAGATATCTTATTATATATAAAGAATAAAGATATCTTATTATAATTTGATAATTCTAAATTGTAATTATTATTACTTTTTACTTTACTTAATATCTATTCTATTAAGTATAGATATAAGTATATATCTAAGTGAGTATATAATGTAGTTTTTCATTTCATCTTTCTACATGACAGATTTGAAAGAATATGGATGAGATATTATTTTATTCATTTTTTGCTCTTGGCTTCGAATTTCATTTACTAAGCACTTAAAAATAAATTAGATTCTTTTTATTTTATATTGAAGGGTTTGTTAGAATGCCATACAGCAGGGATTCTTAGTAAAAATAAGATTATCATAAGATATAGAAAGATAAAAAATTCTATATTTTCTATAAAATATAGATTAGATTTTAATTTCATTATATATGATGAGAAGAAGATATTTTTTATTTGCCTAATTTCACGAAAATAAGAATTTCATTTTTTATCTTGTTGATAGAGGCTTCTTGATCAATAATCAGAAATATAGAAAAAAGGGGCAGATTTTCTATTTTCTGTGACTTTTGATTCTTTGATAGAATTAGATCTTATGTCAACAAAGACAACCCTATTCATCTAATTTTGATTCAAAGGAAAGAAAGTGTGGAGTTGAAATAACTCACTCAGAACGCTTTTTAAAGGATTACGTGGTACGATTAGATCGAATAAGCCCTTCTGGAATAAATACTCAGACGCTTGTGAACCGTCGGGTACTGTTTTATTCAATGTTTGTTCAATTACTCTTTTACCCGCAAAGGCAATGTAGGCATTGGGTTCGGCAATAATGATATCCCCCAACATACCAAAACTAGCTGTCACCCCACCAGTAGTAGGAGATGTAAGGATTGGTACATAGAATAACTTTTTGTTTGATTGATAATCATATAAAGCAGAAGATATTTTAGCCATTTGCATCAAGCTCAAACTTCCTTCTTGCATGCGTGCCCCTCCAGAAGCACACACTATAATAAGAGGTAGAAATTCTTTAGTAGCGTATTCAATCAAACGGGTAATTTTCTCCCCCACTACGGATCCCATACTACCTCCCATAAACTGAAAATCCATAACCGCAATTGATACGGTAATACCGTTTAGTTGCCCTATGCCTGTTTGAACAGCCTCGGTTAATCCTGTTTTTCTTTGATAAGAATCGATACGTTTTTTATAAGGCTCCTCCTCCGAATGAAATTGAATGGGATCCAGAGAGACCATGTCTTCATCCATCGGCTCCCAAGTACCCGGATCGATCAAAAGTTCAATTCTATCTGAACTACTCATTTTCAAATGATATCCACATTGTTCACAAAGATTCATTTTTGATTGAAAACTTT